TTAGAAATTTCCTTTTTGTAGTTGTAAAACCTGTTTCTTTGTTGAAATATTTTTTTTTACTTGGCATTTTAAGAAATTGGTTAATTGCCCAGTAGCAAAAAAGAATACTAGATCATATTCGGTGAAAGAAAAAAATAATAAATAATTATGATGTATTGATTGGATCTCTACCCAAAGGCTCTTAAGTGATCGTGTGATCACTTTTTTCTTCTCATTGACTCGAGATATTATGTGAATGAGCCTCTAATTATATACTTAATGTAATGAGTTAAAATTAAGGTAAAGTAAAAAGCTTGATAAGTTACTCTTTTATCAAAAATAGAAGAAATGATAAAAAAAAATGATTGAATAATGAAAAAAGAGTTTCTTTTTTGAATGAAGTTACACGACCCAGTTCCTATTATTAGTTTACCCAGGAGTTCTTCAAAAAATGGAATTGGTTGATTGAAATCGTGGGATGAATAGATGTTACAGATGAATCAATTTCGCTTTATATGCCTGTTACTTTTTCTTTGTTAGTGCCGTCTATAATGATAGATGAATCTAAAACTTTCATTTCAATTGAAAATTATTCTTTCCATTGGTATTTTGGCCTATCCTACTATTTTGAAAAAATAGAAACTTAGGTAAGTGCTTTAGAACTATATGCATAAAAAAATTCATTTAGCTCCTTCATGCTTACTATAACCAGTTATTTCGGTTTTCTACTAGCGGCTTTAACTATAACGTCAGCTCTATTGATTGGTCTGAGCAAAATACGACTTATTTAAAATGAATATTTGAAAAACAAAATCCATAAAAAGAAATGAAATCAATCATTAGTTACTTAACGCGCCAATTGTCCATTCTTGGTCATTGAGATTCGTGCCAATTCGGATTAATATTTAGGTATAGATATTACCCATTTTTTTCTCCTTTCAAACAAAATGAAATGATTGAAGTTTCTCTATTTGGAATCGTGTTAGGCCTAATTCCTATTACTTTGGCTGGATTATTCGTAACTGCATATTTACAATACAGGCGGGGTGATCAGTTGGACCTTTGATTAATTAACATCTCCTTTTTGAATTGACCTCCTCGTTTACAGGAGGTCAAATTCCGATTGCTGTACAAGTTACTGAATTTATTTCACGATCTAAGAAAGAAAAAAATCACGCTCTGTAGGATTTGAACCTACGACATCGGGTTTTGGAGACCCACGTTCTACCGAACTGAACTAAGAGCGCTTTCTAGATAAGACCCTAAAGAAAAGGATTCTCTTTTGTTTTGAATCGATCTCAACGGATCCCTCGTTACTGCTCTTTTGTATTTTTTGTCTTTTGAACAGTAATAAGTAGGGATGACAGGATTTGAACCCGTGACATTTTGTACCCAAAACAAACGCGCTACCAAGCTGCGCTACATCCCTTCAATTTCTCTACAGTGTCATTGTAGAGAATTCCTGTCTTGTTTTCCACATTGTTATTTTCTCCACAGATATACATAAAATTTATGCCCATTTCGTCTTTTTGGTTTCATTTAACATATAAATAATAGTAAAAGACTTGTATACATATGAAATACAGAACCCACCGTAAAAGTATAATATATAAATTATTTAGGTTATTTAGGAAATACTCGGTAAGTTGGGGGTATTTTTTTCTGTTTTAATAAAAGAAAAATATGATTTATTTAATAGATTATTGTATAATTTAATTCAATTTGAATTTGGGATTCTGTGTACAACTAGAAGAGGTCCTTAACTACATATCTGATCATATATGCATTATTTTTATGTATTACAATAAAAGAAGGAGGGTTTTGAATGCGAGATCTAAAAACATATCTCTCCGTGGCACCAGTTCTAAGCACGTTATGGTTTGGAGCTTTAGCGGGTTTATTGATAGAGATTAATCGTTTTTTTCCGGATGCGTTGACATTCCCCTTTTTTCATTCTAGTTATTGACATGGAAAGGAATTAAAAAGATTAAAGATACAATCAAATATTTGTGACTAATCCCCCCCTCTTTTCTCTTTTTTCCCTTTTTAGAATTTAGAATAAGGGAGGAAAGAGAAAGAATCAAAACGGATTCAATGTCTGTGAGACTCAGATTCAAGTTTGAATTACATGAATATCGGAATGGGGTAGAATAGAAATGTGGGTCTAAGGCAAGAGTATTTTACAACTGTATTTCAATTTGTAAATAGAGTTTAGAAATCATTGTATTATTTACATTTTCTACGATTTTCATTACTTTATTGATCTTTTAGATTTGAAGTGAGTAACTTATATTTTTTCCTGCCTTTCTTCTTCGTTTCAAATTGAAAATAGAAGAGTTGAGTAAATCAAAAATTAAAAGGAGGTTCATGGCCAAGGGTAAAGATGTCCGACTAAGGGTAATTTTGGAATGTACCGCTTGTGTCCGAAACGGTGCTAATAAGAGTAAGAGATCGATGGGCATTTCCAGATATATTACTCAAAAGAACCGACAGAATACGCCTAATCGATTAGAATTGAGAAAATTCTGTCGCTATTGTTCCAAACATACCATTCATGGGGAGATAAAAAAATAGAGTACCTCCCTTCAAGGAAATAGAAAAAATTATATATAACTATAATATAATATAACATATATAAAAAAAATCCTATTTCTGAATTCTAATTCATTTTAACCAAAATAGGATTTTCTGGATAAGGAATAAACAAACAAACCATGGATAAATCCAAGCGACCTTTTCTTAAATCCAAGAGAACTTTTCGTAAGCGTTTGCCCCCGATTGAATCGGGGGATCGAATTGATTATAGAAACATGAGTTTAATTAGTCGGTTTATTAGTGAACAAGGAAAAATATTATCTAGACGGGTGAATAGATTGACCTTGAAACAACAACGATTAATTACTACTGCCATAAAACAAGCTCGTATTTTATCTTTGTTACCCTTTCTCAATAATGAGAAACAATTTGAAAGAACCGAGTCGGCCCCCAGAACTACTGGTCTTAGAACTAGTAATAACTAGCCGCCTTACTCTTTCTTCACTAAAATTATAATTCCAACCCTCCTTTGAGTTCGGATTGGTATTTTTTTTGCTCGAAAGATCCGAGAATCTAGATTGAATTATCGTGTCGTAATATAAATACTAAATCGGAAAAGAATAAACTTTTTTATTGAACGTGTTTATTCATTTTGAATATTTTAAAATATTTACTCATAGTAATTTTTATTCTATCCTCCCGGAGTTCATTCTCCGGGGAACTCCGTTTAAATTATTCCGGTGGATTCTACTTCGTTTATGATCTCATTGGAAATCATGTAAAGAGAATTCCTATTGAATATAGCTATTTGTGCAAGTATTTTACGATTAAGAAGCAACTGTTTATTATATAGATCGTGTATTAATCTACTATAACTATAAGTTACTCTATTTTCGCGAATTACTGCGTTTATTCGAGTGATCCACAAACGACGAAAATTTCGCTTTTGCCTATCCCTATCCCGATGAGCCGAAACCAAAGCTCTTATTTTCTGTTGAGTAATAGTTCGAGTAAGTCTTGAATGAGCTCCTCGAAAGCTTGATGCAAATAAACGAATTTTTGTTCTACGTCTCCGAGCTACATATCCCCGTTTAATTCTAGTCATTGAATAAATGAACCTTTGATGAATAACTAATTGATTTCCGTTCTTTCAGTTATTCTTTTCCCCTTTCCTAGTCTTTTAATAACAAAACGGATTTTTCCAATGTATAAAATTAAAATTCCAATGGCTTTGGCTACTATAACCTCCCCGACCACGATTTTTTTAGATATTTCACTGCGAAATACGAAATTGTCTTCTGTTAGGTGTCTAAAAATAGAGTAAATAAAAAAATAAAAAGTGGGTTCCATCGTTTTTATGGTTACTTCTTAAACGGTGAGGTCTTTTCTATACACCGGAGCCTTTACTTTATGTTATTGGGAACTTGTATAGTTCCCACTCTTTGGCTCTACCCATGAATTATCCAGTAAAGTAATAGGTCTTTCACAATGAGATCTACCTATACAGTAACGGTATTTAATTATGAAAGTTAGCTGGGTAGCTGACCCTGTTAGTCCGTTCTTGCCAAAGTGGGGACCTAATCTTTAATCTTTTTGTTTTTAAAATAAGATTTCTTCCGCTTAATGGATAACCGTTTGCTATCAATGGAGAATTGTCTCTCACCTTAAATTGAGGTGATTGGATTTGCACCAACGAAAACCATAAATTTCATACACAATGAAGAGATATTATAGATTTTTTTATTTTATATAGTGGATGAAATTCCTTCTTCCATTCTATCCTATTCAGCGGTATTGATCCTTGATACTGTAAAAGCAGTTTTCTTTTTTTGTGCCAGCTCACGATCTAAACGAGTCGCACATACACCCTAGTACATGTTCCTCGGCGCTGAGGGCATCCCCGAAGCGCAGGGGATTTGGTGACATTTTTGATTGGCTGTCTTGTATTTCTAATAAGTTGTTTAATCGTTGGCATGTTGAATCGTATACATAATGAATGGGCTGGTTTAGATTAATCCTAACCGGATGATTTGATTATGAATTACTTATACTTATATTTAAAAGAATTAAGAACCTCGGAGATTAAATCTCATGCATGGATTTGCGTGAAATCCATGTATGTTACATTATTTTCATTCAACTGCTACAAGATCAATAATTCCATAAGCTTGTGCTTCTGTTGCTGACATAAAAACATCTCTTTCCATGTCTTCGGATACAACCCATAATGGTTTACCCGTTCTTTGTACATAAACCCTTGTGATGGTTTCACGCAGTTTCAGCAGTTCTTCCGCTTCCAAGATAAATTCTCCCACTTGTGTCTCATAAAAACCACTAGCAGGTTGATGGATCATTACCCTGATGATCATAATAAAAATAAAAGGTTTCTTTATCTCGCATGATGAAGCGAAGAGAAAAGAAAAATAAGAATAATAAAAAAAGATAGAATTGAACAACCGTACAGGCATAATTTGTGCATTGCATACGGCTCTACAATAAAATTGATCCTTACCCTTGAAGAAAGAGAAAAAAGGAAAATCTATCAGACTTGGGGCAGATAGGTAAATGTAGGTAAATGATCAAAAAGCCATCCTTCCTTTGAGAGGATTTCCAAAATACTATGACGGCTCCGTTGCTGTATATATTTATTTAATTTTGTTGTCTGTGATTCAGCAATCCCAAAGTTTCTTTTTGATTCAATATCTTGTTTTTCGCGCTCTTTCATAACAAAAATTTTGTTAAGAGTCTCCCGGTGTGAAAACAAAAAAAGTTTGTGACGCTGAACTGGACTCCCGATAGATAAGAGAAAATCGGAAATCTTTTTTATCTCATACTACTCTCTCGATACATAATCTAACGTTTTGAAAAAAAAAAATTCTCATATCGAATTCGAAGTGCCATGCTATTGTTACTTAATATTCATATGGCGAAGGCATAGTCTTCTTTTTTCTTTCAAATAAAAACCTCATTGGCGCCAAGCGTGAGGGAATGCTAGACGTTTGGTAATTTCTCCTCCGACCAGGAGAAAAGATCCCATGGAGGCAGCTAACCCCATGCATACTGTATGGACATCTGGTCGTACAAATTGCATAGTATCGTAAATAGCTATTCCAGGTATTACCCACCCCCCAGGAGAATTTATAAACAAATAAATATCTTTGGTATCGTCCTCGATACTAAGATATACCATAAGACCGATAAGTTGATTCGAGATCTCGCTATCAACCCCTTGGCCTAAAAAAAGTAATCTTTCTCGATAAAGTCGGTTGATTAGGGTAAAGCTGTATCCGTTAGGAACCGTACATGCACCTTTTGATGCATACGGTTCAAAAAATTTCGAAAAAAAAAAAGAATCAATGTATAGATTCCAGTCCTCATTCTTTTTTATAGCTATAGCAGGTTTTTCTGACTTCTAACGAAAGGACCTTTTATTCGATTTCTCAAAAAAGACTTGTTTTGACTCCTTTTTCTTATAATAGAAAGAAGTCACTAAACTTCTCGAATTAACTTCTCATTGATGTATTCTTTCATCGAGATTTAATGCGAATCACGATGGTATTTTCTTGTTCCTGAACGGGTCTCTTTCATCTTTTTAGGTTTATGCTCTACTCCGGGTAAAGATCTGCCCGATTTGGATTTGCACATATAGAACAAATGCCCCCTTACCATTTATTTTTGTTATGACTTTTTCTTTTTTCAATTTTTTTCATATCTTCCACCAAGTATTTATTAAACAAATAAGAATATAGGATAAACAAATAAGAATATAGGAATCATAGAAATCTTACAAGATTGGGTTTTTTCTAAACGGAGCCTGGATACTTCATTTTTAGTTCAACCAAGCCAACCATAAATTATTCTAATCTAATTTAGAATAGTATAATAAGATGAATACCCCCAAAATGGATCTAATTAAAGTATCAAGTTCGCGCTCCAAATTTTCGATGATTCAATTCAGCTTTCTTGGGCGAACCAGAGGATATCTCGATTGAGGGAGAGAACGGGGAAATTCCATATGACCCAATAGATCTGACAAGTCGCACTATACGTCAATCCAAGATGCATCGTCCTCTCCAGGAAGTCGGAAAGGTACTTTTGGAACACCAATAGGCATTAGTTGAAGGAAAAAGAACTAAGTACTATATTTCACTTTGATGTGGAAACGTAAAAATAAGGTTTTATTATCTTTATAATATTTTCTTTTATTTTATCTATAGATTTATAGATTAGAAATATTCATAAAAAAAGACAGGCTGAATAAAGTCAAATTATTACGAATACGACCTTATAATAATGAATAAATATGGACATATTTTCTTGGTATAAACTGCCCATTGCGTATTGGTACTTATCGAGTATAGAATAAATTTGCTTCTCTTTGTTCCTACGAACAGAATTGTTTCGTTATTACCAACATAATAGAACAAATATCCACCCATGTTCTAAAAAAATCCACGGAACAGGGGAGGTCCATAGGATAGTCATAGTATATTCCAATGCAATAAAGTTACGTAGTGTCTATTTTTTTAGAAAGGGGTATTTTTCATGGGTTTACCTTGGTATCGTGTTCATACCGTTGTATTGAATGATCCTGGTAGGTTGATTTCTGTTCATATAATGCATACAGCTCTGGTTGCTGGTTGGGCCGGTTCGATGGCTCTGTATGAATTAGCAGTTTTTGATCCCTCTGATCCTGTTCTTGATCCAATGTGGAGACAGGGCATGTTCGTTATACCTTTCATGACTCGTTTGGGAATAACCAATTCATGGGGCGGTTGGAGTATCACAGGAGGGACTGTAACGAATCCAGGTATTTGGAGTTACGAAGGTGTAGCTGGAGCACATATTGTTTTTTCCGGCTTATGCTTTTTGGCAGCTATCTGGCATTGGGTATATTGGGATCTAGAAATATTTACCGATGAACGTACAGGAAAACCCTCTTTGGATTTGCCCAAGATCTTTGGAATTCATTTATTTCTTTCAGGG